AATAAGATGCCTGAATAAAGGGTTATTTTGATAGAATAAATTATGTAAGCATTACTCTTATTGTAACTTTAAGAATTAAACTTATCCTTAAAAATCAAAAATTTACGTGCAACATACACCTAGATACAAAAAGATAAGCTAATTAAGCTACTAGGCTCATACCCTAATTATAGAAGTAAAAGCTTCTTCTTTTTAATAACTAAAAATTTTAATTTTCTTATATTTTTCCATACAATAATTATGGGTACAATAATATCCATATCAGCTAATAACTGATTAATCATTTGGACAGGTTTAGAAATCTCAATTATATCTATTATACCTATAATTTCAAATAGAAATTTTTTATCTTCAGAAGCATCAGTTAAATATTTTATAATTCAAAGAATTAGTTCGTCAATAATAATATTGGGGGTATTATTATTACTTATTAATTCTAAAATTGATTATCAAATAATTCTAACTAGATCTATGATATTAAAAATAGGAATTGCTCCATTTCACAATTGAATTCTTGAGATAATTGAAAGAGTAGAACTCATAATTATATTCTTATTGCTAACTCTAATAAAAATTGCACCATTAAATATAATTAGATATTTAATATTCAAAACCAATTTATTTATTTTTATATCCTTATTAATTGGTTCCTTATTAGGATTAAGGCAAACATCCTTACGAAAAATAATATGCTATTCTTCAATCTTTAACCTAGGATTTATTTTAGCATCAATTTCATTAAATTCAATCTGATGATTTTATATAATTATATATTCACTTATACTTGTTATAATTTTGTTTCTTATAAATAAAATAAAAATCAACTATATTAGTCAATTATCTCTTAATGAAAACAAATCAAGATTAAAAATAAACATTTGATTAGCTATGCTAAGAATGGGGGGGATACCCCCTATAATAGGATTTATAATAAAACTAATAATTATTCAAATAATAATGACCAATAAAGAATTCTTTTTAAGAATTATCATAATTGCGTCTTCAACACTAGTTATATTCTATTATATCCGTATATCTTTCATTTCAATTTTACTTGCTTCATCTACGGTAAAATGAAAAATTATAAACACTATAAAAAGATCTAGTTGAATCATAATGGCAAACATTACAATAATACCATTAATACTAACACTTAAAACTTAAGATTTTAAGTTAAATAAACTATTAACCTTCAAAGTTAAATTTACTAATCAATACAGTAAATCTTAAGTTTTAAGTTAAACCTAACCATCTTTAAATTTGCAATTTAAAATTTTCATCATAAAATATAAAACTCATATTAGGAGAATATAAATTCATAAATAAATTTACAGTTTATCTCTTTTAATCAGACATCCCAATGATAAAATGATTATTTTCCACTAATCATAAAGATATTGGAACTATATACTTTATATTTGGAATATGGGCAGGAATAATTGGGATAATACTTAGAATAATCATTCGAATTGAATTAGGGCAGCCAGGTTCATTTATTAATAATGATCAAGTATACAATGTAGTTGTTACTTCCCATGCATTTATTATAATTTTCTTTATAGTCATACCTATCATAATCGGGGGATTTGGTAATTGACTTCTACCATTAATGATTGCTGCACCAGACATGGCATTTCCTCGCCTTAATAACATAAGATTTTGACTTTTACCCCCATCTCTTATCTTACTAATAATAAGATCCATGGTAGAAATAGGAGCTGGAACTGGTTGAACAGTATATCCACCTTTATCCTCCAACATTTCACATTCAGGTGCAAGAGTGGATCTTGCAATTTTCTCCCTACATTTAGCAGGAATTTCTTCAATTTTAGGAGCAATTAATTTTATTACAACTGTAATGAATATACGATCACCCGGAATAAAAATAGATCAAACGCCATTATTTGTTTGATCAGTATTAATTACAGCTATCCTTCTCCTAATTTCACTGCCTGTATTAGCGGGGGCTATTACCATATTATTAACTGATCGAAATTTTAATACTTCATTCTTTGACCCTTCTGGAGGGGGGGACCCAATCTTATATCAACATTTATTTTGATTCTTTGGACATCCTGAAGTATATATTTTAATCTTACCGGGATTTGGGTTAATTTCTCACATTATTATACAAGAAAGAGGGAAGAATGAATCATTTGGTTATATCGGAATAATTTACGCCATAATATCAATTGGACTATTAGGGTTCGTAGTATGAGCACATCATATATTTACAGTGGGGATGGATGTAGACACGCGAGCTTATTTTACTTCAGCTACTATGATCATCGCTGTACCAACTGGTATTAAAGTATTTAGATGATTAGCCACAATACATGGGGTAACTCTAAAAATATCGATTTCAATAATATGATCAGCCGGATTTGTTTTCTTATTTACTATTGGAGGTTTAACAGGAATTATCCTATCCAACTCCTCAATTGACATTATTTTACATGATACTTACTATGTAGTAGCACATTTCCACTACGTTCTATCGATAGGAGCAGTATTTGCAATTATAGCAGGATTTATTCATTGATATCCCCTGCTTACAGGTACTACAATAAATTCTAAATGGCTTAAAATTCAATTCTCAACATTATTTACAGGAGTAAATTTAACATTCTTCCCTCAACATTTTCTAGGTTTAAGAGGTATGCCACGACGATATTCTGATTATCCAGACACATATTCAACTTGAAATACTTTATCTTCAATTGGTAGATTAATCTCAATAATTAGAATCTTCATATTAATTTTTATAATTTGAGAAAGATTAATCTCAAAACGAATTCCAATCTTTAAAACTTACAATTATTCTTCCATTGAATGAATACAATCCACTCCGCCTAATGAACATTCATACAATGAATTACCTATTATAACAAATTAATCTGATATGGCAGAAACAAGCCATGCAATGAATTTAAGATTCATTTATAAATAATTATATTTTATTAGAAATTAAGTCATGAATTTATTTTATATTTCAAGATCCTTCTAGACCTATAATAGAACAACTAATTATATTCCATGACCACGCAATAATAATTATTATAATAATTACAATTACTGTTGGATACATTATATTTACACTTATATTAACTAAATTAAATAACCGATTTCTATTAGAAAGACAATTAATTGAATTAATTTGAACTCTAACTCCAGCTCTTATACTAATCTTTATTGCTATACCCTCACTACGAATTTTATACATAATTGAAGAAACAAAAACTCCTATAGTATCCATTAAAGCGATTGGACATCAATGATACTGATCTTATGAATATTCAGATTTTAAATCAATTGAATTTGACTCATATATAAAACCTTCCTCACAATTAAAAGAATCCGAATTTCGATTACTAGACACAGACAATCGTATAGTTCTTCCATTTAACACACAAGTGCGTATTTTAATTACATCAACTGATGTAATTCATTCATGAACAATTCCATCATTGGGAATTAAAGTAGATGCTTCCCCCGGACGAATTAACCAAGGAAACATCTTAATTTCACGCCCAGGACTATTTTTCGGGCAATGCTCAGAAATTTGTGGGTCCAACCATAGATTTATACCTATTGTTATAGAATCAATTAATTTTAAATCATTCTTAAACTGAATTAAAAATAACTCATTAGATTACTTAAATGCAAGTGTTGGTCTCTTAAACCAAATTATAGTAAGAAAAAGCGAATACTTCTAATGGGAGAGTTTAGTTTAAAAAACGTTAGTTAGTCAGATTAAAATTATTTCAATTGAAATAACTCTTTATACCACAAATAGCACCTATTTGATGATTTACATTAAGAATAATATTCAACATTAATATAATAATCACTATTTCAACAATCTACTTCAATAAAAACGTTTCCTTAAAAACCCATTTTTTTTTCAATAAAAAAAATTTAAACTGAAAATGATAACAAATTTATTTTCAACATTTGATCCATGCACTGGAATATTATCATTAAATTGAACAAGAGTGATAATAATTTCAATTATTACACCATTAAAATTTTGAAATTTACCAAATAAGCAAACTATATTATTTAATAAAACAATCAATATACTTAATAAAGAAATTAAAATACTTATAAAATATAAAGGTTCAAGAATTATATTGATCAGTATATTCTTACTAATTCTAATAAATAATATAATGGGACTTGTACCTTATATTTTCACCTCATCTTCGCATTTAGTATATTCATTAACTTTAGCCTTACCTCTATGGATAGGAATAATACTATATGGTTGAATTAATAAAACAAACAAAATATTTATTCACATAGTACCAACAGGTACTCCAAGAATTCTTATGCCATTCATAGTGTTAATTGAAACAATTAGAAACTTAATTCGTCCAGGATCCCTTGCTGTACGATTAACAGCTAATATAATTGCTGGACACTTACTTATATCTTTATTAGGAAATAACTGCTCAGGTAATCCAACTCTTTTATACATACTTATAGTTATTTTTATTATTTTAATAATATTTGAAACAGCTGTTGCAATAATTCAAGCGTATGTATTCATAACACTTAGTACTTTATACTCAAGAGAAATTTAAATGAAAAATCACCCTTTCCATCTAGTGGATAACAGGCCTTGACCTATTTCAGGATCTTTAGGACTAATAACAACAACATCAGGAATAATCATATGATTCCATAAGATAAACCATATTCTTATATTAATTGGAATTATAATTATTTCACTTACTATAATCCAATGATGGCGAGACGTCACTCGAGAATCAACTTTCCAAGGAATACATACTAAAAAAGTATCAATAAGAATAAAAATTGGTATAATTATATTTATTACATCTGAAATCATATTTTTTTCATCATTTTTTTGAACATTTATACACAGAAGATTATCACCCAATGTAGAAATTGGTATAACATGACCCCCCTCAGGGATCAAAGTATTTAACCCAATAAATATTCCAATATTAAACACAATAATCTTGCTATCATCTGGAATATCAATAACATGAGCTCACAACTCAATTATTAATAAAAATTTCTCACAACTAATTCAAAGAATATATATCACTATCATTCTAGGACTATATTTTTCTTTACTTCAATTTTACGAATACTACGAATCACCATTCTCTATTTCAGACTCAATTTATGGATCAACATTTTTTATAAGAACAGGATTCCATGGAATTCATGTAATTATTGGAACTATATTTATTATAGTATCAACTTTACGTATTAACAAATTACATATGTCAGATAAACATCACATTGGATTTGAAGCATCAGCATGATACTGACATTTTGTAGACGTTGTATGATTATTTCTATACTTACTAATTTACTGATGAGGTAGATAAATTTATTTAATATAACCAGTATAATTAGCTTCCAACTAAAAAGTTCATAGAATTGAAGTAAATAATTAATATAACATTAATATATATATTAATAATTTTCTTAGTTACTACTAGACTAACATTACTAATTATAGTAATTAGAAAAAAAATAATTATTGATAAACAAAAAGCAAGACCATTTGAATGTGGATTTAACCCAATATCAAACAAACGTTTACCTTTTTCCATTCACTTCTTTTTAATTGCAGTTCTATTTTTAATCTTCGACATTGAAATCATCATTATTATACCAATAATTTTTTCATTAAAATATGTTATACTAAAAACTTGAATAGTATCTTCATATATAATCACCATTACACTTCTAATGGGGTTATATAATGAATGATTCCAAGGAATATTAAAATGAACTAATTAGGGTTATAGTTAATAATAACATTTAATTTGCAATTAAAAAGTACTATATAGTTAATCTTTAACATAGAAGTAATAATTTACATTTAGTTTCGACCTAAAATTTAAAGAACAATATCTTCATGTTTTAATTGAAGCCAAAAATTTAAGAGGCATTTTATTGTTAATAAAAATAATGAACCTAGTTCCAATTAAAAGAGGAAAAGAATAAAAATAGCTTCTAACTAATTTTTAAAGCGGTTAAACTCCGTTTACCTCTTAATTAAATTCATATAGTTTAATTGAAAACATTTTATTTTCATTAAAAAAACAGTCTAAAAACTTATGAATTTATCACAAGAATATAATCACCCTAATATCTTCAATATTATACTCTAACTTAAGCTATTGCAATTATAAAACTAAAATGAATCATAAAAAATAAGTAAATAATGAAACTCTAAATGAAAAAAACACATAATTTTGAACATAATTAGATAAATAAATTAAAAAATAAGAAATACCATAACCACCATAATATTCACCTCAATAAGAAATAGAATCAAATAACCATGAACCTCGATAAAATATATTATAAACATAAAATAAATGACTATTTATAAACCATATCAACCTATTAAAATAATAATAATTTAAATTAAATAAATACCTAAAATTAAAAATTTCTAAACCAAAAAAAAAACCTAGTAAAACAAATAAAAACCTTAAAATTTTAATATAAAAAGGAAGAAATAAAAACATTAAATCACAATTTATCATTCAAATAAATAAACAACCAAAAGTTACAGAAAAAATTGAAAGTAATGAAATACTTATTTTTATATAATCTAAATTATCTTGAAAACATATTAAACCAATAAAATTCACATTATAAAATATTCTATAATAAAACAATCGAAAAGAATAGCAACAAGTTAAACCTAACCTAAAATAAATTAAACCATATAAAATAAAACTTAACCCATTAAAAACAGATATTTCAACAAATAAATCCTTAGAGTAAAAACCAGACAAAAAAGGAATCCCACATAAAGCTATTCTTGAAATATTAAAACATACTGAAGTAATGGGTATAAATAAACACAAAGAACCTATTATACGAATATCTTGATTATCATATATATAATAAATATAAATCCCAGAACATAAAAATAATATAGACTTAAACATAGCGTGAGTTAATAAATGAAAATAACCTAAATCAAGTAAACCTAAGTATAATGAAGTTATTATTAAGCCTAACTGCCTTAAAGTAGATAGAGCAATAATTTTCTTTAAATCATATTCATAGTTTGCACAAAATGATGAAAAAATTAATGTAAATAATCTAAGATAAAGCAAAAAATTTCTTGAAATAAACAAATTTCTAAAAAACCGAAATAAAAGATACACCCCCGCAGTAACTAGCGTAGAAGAATGAACAAGGGCAGAAACTGGTGTGGGAGCAGCTATAGCTGCTGGAAGTCAGCATGAAAAAGGAATTTGAGCTCTCTTAGTAAAACAAGAAAAGGATATAATAATAAATAAACTATAAGTCATATAGCCATTATAAAAAATGAAATGCCAACCCCCATATCTAAATATTCACCTTAAAGTAATTAAAAGACCAATATCACCCATACGATTAGTTATACAAGTAATTAATCCTGATAAATATCTTGAAATTGACCTATAATAGATAACTAAGCAATAAGAAACTAACCCCAAACCGTCCCAACCTACCAAAATACTTAATAAATTAGGACTAATAATTATTAAAAACATTCTTATAATAAAAATTACTACCAAATATAAAAACCGCAAAGAAGAATATCTCCTATAACCTATATACTGACAACTGTATAAAATTACCATTGAAGAGATAAATAATACAACAGAACAAAAAACTAATCTAATCCAATCGAAAAATAAAACATAATAAACAATTACCGAATTTAAAGAAAACAATTTAATTTCTAAAAAAAGATAAAAATCTAAACAAAAAAAATATACACCAAAATATATTATAAGGATAGAAAAAAGAAAAAACCCATAAAAATAAATAACATAATAATTTATATTAAACATAAATCTAAGGCCAAATCATAATTAAGCATCTAAGAATCCACAAATCTTTATTTTAAATAAAATACTTAGATTAAAAGAACAAATCAATAACACTAATGATATAAACAATAGGAACTAAATGTAAAAAACATAGAAAATACTCACGTAAAGTAACAAAAGAAAAACAATAAGAATTATGATAAATACCATGATTAGAATATCTAAACAAATAAAAACTAAAAAAAGCTCTGATAAAAGAAATTAAAATAAAATAAAATCCTGAACCAACTCAAAATATTATTATTCTAACAATAATATAAACTTCTCTCAAGAAATTTAATCTAGGGGGACAACTTATATTAAAGGAACAAAAAATAAACCAAAAAAAAGAAACTCTAGGCATAAAAGTAATTAAACCTTTATTTAAGTAAAAACTCCGACTAAAAAACCGCTCATATCTAATATTTGACAAACAAAATAGAGCAGAGGAACAAAGACCATGTCCAATTATTATAAAATAGGAACCTACAAGACCAGTCTTGGTTATAGTTAACATGCCTATTAAAGCTAAACCTATATGAGCCACTGAAGAATAAGCAATTAAACACTTAATGTCACCTTGAATCAAACAAATTAAACTTACTAAAAAAGAACCAAATAATGATAAAGAATATCACATATAAGAATACTTTATAAAAATATATTCATACATAAACATAAAACGAATAATACCATACCCCCCAATTTTTAGCAGAACACCTGCCAATACTATAGAACCAAAGATGGGGGAATATACATGAGCTTTTGGTAACCAAAAATGGAACATAAACAAAGGTAACTTAACCATAAAAGCAAAAACAGAAACTAAATGAACAAAAAACCTAAAATTAAAGCCATAAAAATAATCAAAAAATAATCTACCATATTTACAATAAACATAAATTAAAAACAAAAATAAAGGCAAGGAAGCAAACAAAGTATAAAAAAAAAGATATAAACCTGAAATAAGACGATCAGGCTGATAACCTCAACCTATAATAATAATAAATAAAGGAACTAACCTAAATTCAAAAAATATATATATTAATAAATAATTTAATAAACAAAAAACAAAATACAAAAAAAAAGACAAAAAATAATTTACAAAAATTAAATAACAAAAACTTAAATTTAAAGATAAACTTATACAACATAAATATATTAGACAAGTAATATAAAAAGTTAAAATAATTAATCAATAAGAAAAACAATCCAAACCAAAAAAATACCTTAAATTACAAAAAAAAAACTCATAATTTATTAAAAATATTATAATTAAGATTATAAAAAACCTATATTGTATAAGAACCACGCAACCTGTAAAAATCAAAGGGGTCATAAAAATTATATAAAAAACAATACCTATCATAACATCAAAGAATTCAAATAATCATTTCCATGACTACGAATTATTGAAACCAAAACAGAAAGCCCTAAAGCACCTTCACATACAAAAAAAGTTATAAGTAAAATATATAAATAAAATGAATAGTCATACATCAAACAATAAATAAAAATTAAAAAAAGAAGATACAAAACAATAAATTCTAAACTTATTAAGCACAACAAAATATGCTTACGAATAAAAATAAAACAAAATAAACCTATGACTATAAAATAAATTAAAACTAAACTCATTAGTAAATTATATTAGTAATTTAATTAAAATATTAGCTTTGTAAACTATTAATAGATATGATATCTCTAATATATCATCAAGATCATATATATATGATATCATAAATCCCCAAAACTTACATTTTTATAAACTACTTGATGATATAAAACTAATTATTCTTAAAATAATAATAATTACATCTACACTAACACTAATTATTAAAACCCCTATATCAATAGGAATATCTTTATTAATTCAAACTATATTAATAATCTTAATTATAAATAAAATAATAACATCATCTTGATTTATTATAATTACATTTTTAATAATAATCGGAGGATTATTAATTCTATTTACATACATAAGAAGAATAGCATCTAACGAAAAATTTAAACTTAACCTAAAATCATTAATCTTAATTATAATTCTAATAGTAATATTCGATGAAATAATGATTGAACAACAAATTCTAGAAAAACAAGAACTTATAGAAGAAAAAATAGAAAAAATTTCCCTAAGAAAAATATATAGAAAAACGATAATATTAACCATAATAATAGTAATTTACCTACTTTTATCAATAATTGCAATTGCAAAAATCGTTAAACATCATGAAGGACCTCTCCGATCTAAAACTTATGAATAAATCATTCCGAAAAAGAAACCAATTAATTAAAATTTTAAATAATTCATTAATTGATTTACCCGCACCAATTAATCTATCTGCATGATGAAATTTTGGATCACTATTAGGATTATGCTTAATAATACAACTTATATCAGGAATTTTACTTTCTATACATTACACTTCGAATATTGAAATGGCATTCAATAGAATCAGACATATTTCACGAAATGTAAACTACGGATGATTAATACGAACTTTACACTCCAACGGAGCTTCATTATTCTTTGTATGCTTATACATGCACACAGGACGCAGAATCTATTATGGATCTTACAAAATAAAAAAAACATGAATCATAGGATTAATTATATTATTAACAACAATAGCAACAGCTTTCCTGGGTTACGTACTACCATGAGGTCAAATATCTTTTTGAGGTGCTACAGTTATCACAAATCTTCTATCCGCAATTCCTTATCTAGGAGATATGCTAGTAAAATGAATCTGGGGGGGATTCGCTGTAGATAACGCAACACTATCACGATTCTTTAGATTACATTTTATATTACCTTTTATAATTTTAGCAATAACAATTATCCATTTAATGTTTCTCCATGAAACAGGATCTAATAACCCAATTGGAATCAACTCAAACATAGATAAAATCCCATTCCACCCATACTTCTCAACTAAGGATATTATAGGATTTACAATAGTAATTACAATGTTAGTAGCTATTAACTTAATAGAACCTTATATACTAGCTGATCCAGATAATTTTACTCCAGCAAACCCTATAATCACTCCAATCCACATTCAACCTGAATGATATTTTTTATTTGCATATGCAATTCTACGATCCGTACCTAACAAACTAGGGGGAGTAATGGCTCTATTCGCCTCAATCATAATTTTGATCATTCTTCCTTTTTCAATAAAAATAAAATTCAAAGGAATTGAATTCTATCCTGTAAGACAAATTAACTTTTGAATATACATTACTATAGTAATTCTATTAACATGAATCGGAGCACGACCAGTAGAATCACCTTACATAAATACAGGATTAACATTAACATTAATATACTTTATATACTTCATTACAGATCCTATATTAACAAAAATATGAGATCAAATAACTAAATAGTTATTTAGCTTATAAAAAGCGTATATTTTGAAAATATAAGAAAGACTTACAATTTAATAACTTCACAAAAAAAAATGATAAAAAATTAACACCTTCAAAGAACAAAAAAAAAAGACATAATTTAAACTAATAGGCAAATAACACTTTCAAGACAAAAATATTAACTTATCATACCGATAACGTGGGAAAGAAGAACGAACTCAAATAAAAAAATAACATATAAAAACCAACTTTACAAAAAAAAAAATAGAAATATAATCACCCCCTATAAAAAGCATAACAGTAATCAAACAAATGAAAATAATTCTAGAATATTCTGAAATAAATAAATAAGCAAAACCACCTGAACCATACTCAACATTAAACCCAGATACTAATTCTCTTTCACCTTCAGAAAAATCAAAAGGAGAACGATTAGTTTCAGCTATACAACAAGAAAGTCAGCAAAAAAAAATTGGTAAGGAAATAAAACTAAACCACAAATAAAACTGATATAAATACAAATCATAAAAAGTATAACTATCAATTATTAAAAAATAACAAAGTAAAATTAAAGATAAAGTGACTTCATAAGAAATAGATTGTGAAATTCTACGAACACAGCCTAATACAGAATAAATTCTATTTGAAGATCAACCACAAATTATTAAAGAATATACACTCAAACTTGAACATCTTAAAAAAAACAACAAGCCAAACCTAAACTCAATACAATTAATATAAAAGGGAAATAAAACCCAAATAAATAAAGACTGAATTAACCTAAATAAAGGACAAAAATAATAAATTAAAATATTAGAATTTAGAGGTCACGAAGACTCCTTTAAAAATAATTTCAATCCATCTCTAAAAGGCTGAAAAAGACCATATAAACCAACCTTATTAGGACCAATACGCAATTGACAATATCTTAAAACTTTACGCTCTAATAAAGTAAAAAACCCAACAGATAATAATACCACAAGTATTAAAACTAAAAAAACTAAAATAAAAATTATTGAATATAATTCTAATTATATAATTGGATTCTAAATCTAATGCATAAATATTCTTCTGCCAAATCAACATTCCTTAAAAAAACAATAAATACATATTGTAATAAATGGTCCTTTCGTACTAATTTATTATTAAAATTTTAAGATAGAAACCAACCTGGCTTACACCGGTCTGAACTCAAATCATGTAAGAATTTAAAAGTCGAACAGACTTAGAAAATTAAAAACTACCCCAAAATCTAATCTTAATTCAACATCGAGGTCGCAAACTTCAATATAAATAAGAACTCCCCATTAAAATTACGCTGTTATCCCTAAGGTAGCTATTTCTTATAATCGAATAAATCTCGGATCAAAATTATCATAAATTAATGAATAAAAAAAATAAAGTTTAATTTATCCTCCGCCCCAGAAAAAAAAATAAAATTATTTAAAAAATTCAATTAAACAATAAAATCCTTAAATATAAAATTAAAATTAAACCTCTATAGGGTCTTATCGTCCCTAAAAATCAATTAAGCTTTTTAACCTAAAAATAAAATTTTAAAAATAAAATAAATAAAACAAGCATTTCATAAATTCATTCATTCCAGTTCACAATTAATGAACTAATTATTATGCTACCTTTGTACAGTCAATATACTGCAGCTATTTAAAATGAATCATTGAGCAGAACCTACTTTCAAAAATTACCCTAAAAGAAATGTTTTTGTTAAACAGTTGAATACTAATATTTGTCGAATTCATAATAAATTAAATAAAAATTATACTAATTAAATCAATATTAATTAAATAAATTAATTTAATATAAAAACTTAATAAAAAATTAAATATATAAAAAATCATAATTTAAATTCCCAATTTAATAAAAACTTAAATTTAAAATACTAAAAATATAAAAGAATTAATAATTTAAAATTTTAATAAAAAATAGAGATTATCCCCCATATAAATAAGATTTTTATAAAAAAATCTATAATTAAATTAAATCTTAAATAACCAGATATAATAAAAAACGTGTAACTTTTAATTACTAATAAAAAATTATTAAAATTTATGAAACAATAAATAAAATTTCTTAATAAATCATTTTAATTCGGGAAACTAAAATATATTTAATATTTAAAATTACCCTGATACAAAAGGTACTAAAAATTGTTCCTCAATAATTTAAACAAAACTCATCAGTTAAAAATCAATAAATAATTTCTTTTAAAATACTAAAATAAACTAAACTAAAAAAAAAAAAAAAAAAAAAAAAAAAAATTCTATCGATCAAAATGAATCAACAAATTTGATTTTCTTATTAACGTAAGTAATAAACTTTTATAAGCTACATCTCGCTTATCTAACCTCACCTTCCGGTAAAATTACTTTGTTACGACTTATCCTTTTAATAGGAGTGACGGGCGATATGTACATGAATTAAAACTTAATTCAAATCAATTAAATAATCAAAATTACTATTAAATCCTAAAAATAATATTATTGACAAATAAATAATTTATTAAAAAATAAAACTAAAGTAATCCAAACTACCCTTCATAAAAACTGCACCTTGACCTAAAATAATTTCAAAAAATAAAAGAAAATATTCTTTATAAAACATTCTATTACATAGAGATATACAAATAGTTAAGAGGTAAAACATATCGTGGTTTATCGATTAAAGCTCAGATTCCTCTAAAAAGAATAAGCCACCGCCAAATTCTTTGAATTTCATAGTAAATAACTACTAATGTCCTGTAAATAGTAAGCCAAAAATAATAGGGTATCTAATCCTAGTTTAATATTATGGTGTACAAAAAATTTTAAATAGATTATAACCTCAAAACAAATTCCACCTAAATTTTAAATTCTTATAAACCTGAACTTAAATAAATTTATTCTTAACCTAAATTATTAATATAAATAAATTGTATAACCGCGAATGCTGGCACAACATTAATCTATTTTAATAAAATATCTTTAATAAAACTTCTTACTTAATAAATATTTATTACTGATGTAAATAAAAATTTATATAAATTATACATATAATTATTCATATAAACTAATATATTAGCTAGAATCAAACTAATTAAAAATTATTGCATAATAATTGGCCCTTAGACCGTCAACTAATAATTTATATAAATAATTAAATGTTAATGATATTTTATACTAATTAATCGGGGGAATTAAAAGATATCATTTAACCTATAATTTATTTACTTATTAATAATCATTTCATAATAATTGGCCCTTAGACCGTCAACTAATAATTTTATATAAATAATTAAATGTTAATGATATTTTATACTAATTAATCGGGGGAATTAAAAGATATCATTTAACCTATAATTTATTTACTTATTAATAATCATTTCATAATAATTGGCCCTTAGACCGTCTAAACTAATAATTTTATATAAATAATTAAATGTTAATGATATTTTATACTAATCAATCGGAGGAATTAAAAGATATCATTTAACTTATTAATTAATAAGTTACTATAAATAAATAAACATGAATATATTTTTATTTAATATATATATATATATATATATATATATATTAATAAATTATCAAATCTTAATTTGTAAATAATAATTATTAATAAAGTTTAAATTTACATTAATTTAAATTATTCATATGAAATGATTGATCTTCCTTTTTTTTTTTTTTCTACAAAAAAAGGAAGATCCTTATTTAGCTGTTTTAATAATATATTTATATAAATATTAATTAATAATTTTATAATTAAAGTTTATTTAAATTTAATTTTTTTTATAATATTTATATATAATTTAATTTTTTAATAAAAGTTAATTTATAATAATTAATTATTATATATTAAATTATTTATTATAATATATTAATTAAATATCTTATAATAATATAAATCTATCCTCTTCAATAAGAGGATAGATTCAATATTATATATATATGTATCTATATTAGTTAATAATTAATTATTATATATTAAATTATTTATTATATTATATTAATTAAATATCTTATAATAATATAAATCTATCCTCTTCAATAAGAGGATAGATTCAATATTATATATATATGTATCTATATTAGTTAATAATTAATTATTATATATTAAATTATTTATTATATTATATTAATTAAATATCTTATAATAATATAAATCTATCCTCTTCAATAAGAGGATAGATTCAATATTATATATATATGTATCTATATTAGTTAATAATTAATTATTATATATTAAATCATTTATTATTAACAATAATATAAATATTAAAAACATATTAACCCCATTCTTAAATATTAATTTAACTTGTTGAACAATATGTTAGTAAATCCAAATTTTTTAAAATTTTTCCTTTTGAAGAAATTAAGGCCAACCTCGCTTTTTCGCAAGTAAATAATAATAAAAAA